CGAATCTTTCATTAAGAGGTAAAGGATTTAATCCTTTTAAGAAATAAAGTTTTTGATCGGAATATGAATCAAACCGAAGGACCCCTTAACTATTTAAGTTGTTAATAGAACGAATCACACTTTTACCACTAAACTATACCCGCTACAGTGTGATTATTGTATATGAGTGGACCATTTGTCGAACAAGAGAATTAGACATAATAAAAATAGAATCAAAACAGAATAATGAAAATTGGGGTGTTGACGTGTTTCGCTGGGGGACTTGATGAGATAGTAAAATAAGGCTCATTAAAAAAAAGCTCTATCTTTTGCTCGGGGAGTTTTTTAGGTACGACTCGAAAGAACCATTGAAGTCAGAACATAAAAATGCATTGTGCAAGAATTCATAGCTTTTTTTTTTTCAACTTACCCATTCTTTCAAGCAAAGAAAAGATTTTCTCAAAAAACAAAAAAAAAAAAAAGAGTTTAATCTTATCTTTTTTCGAAGGCGCTTCCTCCCTTATTCATTCAACTACCAGATTTTATGAATTCGTGCCAATTAGATATAATCTAGTAAAAAAGACAATCATAGTCTTTTTTTTGGACTCAAGCGCTGTGTCTCTTGAAGAAATAAATGAGTTATAATATTAATACATATGCTGATATGGGACTTTTTTTCTTTTTTTTTATTCCAGCAAATAAATCGAGAAAGGCAAAAAAAGGAAAATAAATAAAAATAAGAAATGACAATCATATATCCTAGGAATGAAACTAGCCCTTGTTCCTATTGTTGTTACTTCAATAACAAGTCTTTTTGTTTTCAAATTAGATAAATCATTTGATTTATTGATCTATGATTCATTAGAACAAGAAACGGCCCGGCTAGGTACTGACCATGCCAGGCCGGGGGAATAAAAGGACCTTTCGGACGAAATCAAAGAGGTATTATTTATTTTTTTCTTTCTATTTCTATTATAAATAAATCTTTCGAGCCATTATGTTATCTAAATCTAAATGGAATTTCTGATAAAATTTGTATATATCTAAATAAATATAAAGAAAGACTTTTTTCAATCGTTATTTTATGCGTAACATAGTAATTATCCTTTTTCAATTGGGAGAGATGGCTGAGTGGACTAAAGCGGCGGATTGCTAATCCGTTGTACGAGTTATTCGTACCGAGGGTTCGAATCCCTCTCTTTCCGTTTCCACCGATGATTTGGGATTCATCTTTCTAATTTGAAAACAAAAACCTCGAACCCCTATGATTTTCTCATAGTTAAAGGTGTGGCATAGATAAAATCATAAGAAACTTCAAAAAATAATCAAGCAAGGAAACCAAGAAACCAAACCCCTTATTTTATTCTTCACGTCCAGGATTACGCCCTGGATCATTAGATAGGAATCCGAAGATGAACAGAGAAACAAAGAATATCACTACTGTGTAAACGAAGAGTTTGAGAGTAAGCATTACAAATCTCCAAGATTATTTTTTTGGGAAAAGAAAAAGGGAATAGATTATCCATTTTTATACCACATATCCTATTTTTGACACCAAGAAATTAAGTGGTTTCTAGAAATGAAAAGAATTTACAGAAATTCATTTGTAATAAGATTCTTTCATTACCCGTTACCAAAACTATCTTTTATACCAACAATTCGATATTGTGGGGGACCCTAATAGGGTCCTTGTTCACTGGAAAGGGTCACAATGAGGAAGGATGAGGAAATGAGTTGATCCAGATTTATCCCGGCTATACAATAATTTCAATGTTTGAATCGAAGGTTCATAATGTAAGACTTATCTGATCTTATCAATTGTTAGATTCCTTTTTTTTTATCGAATAAATGAATAAATCATGAATGTTTGTAGGACGTTATTAAAGATCTCATCGAAAACTTACAGCAGCTTGCCAAACAAGGGCTAAGAGAAAAAAGAGCACAGGTATAACTGGCATAACATCTACGATTGGATTGAGAAAAGCGTAAGCCTCGGGCAATTTGGAGAAGAAAAAACTACTCGAATGAAGGGAAGAATTAAGATAGATACAGATCAAACTGAAGATATTAAGCATAACAAAAATTTTGTTCTTGGAGATAATTGCATTTTGATTGAGTTATTGATATAAGGGTAAAATGAAGAAAGTAAGGCATACAAAAAAATCCTTCTTTTTCTTTGAACTCTCCCAATCAAAAATACTTCAATTCTCAAAGGAGAATAGAAGGAATCATACTTTCATACAATATCTTAATTGAGTTATATGTAATGATCAATAAATTAAGTTTAATTCTATATCTACACGTGTCAAATCCTAGCAACAATCTAACCCATTTCATAGATATTTGGACTGGAATTGACGAAAAACCAATAATGATATTAGTCTTATTAGTGCCGAATAGAAATCTAAATGGGGCGTGGCCAAGTGGTAAGGCAACGGGTTTTGGTCCCGCTATTCGGAGGTTCGAATCCTTCCGTCCCAGAGCAGACCGATTCTATCAGAATAAACATTGTTCTTTTTAACTTATTAAGTTAAGAATCTTATGTTTAAGAGTGTAATGTTGGATAAAATGTGATCCTTGTTTATCATTTTTAATGATTCTTCCCTGAATCATATCTTTTCTTTCTCACAAACTGAATCAAGTTCAATATGTAACATATGTATTTTCTTTGGACCTAATTTTTTTATTTCGCGTCTGGTCCTAATGAATAATTGTAAATCCATGTAGCGATTGATACGGGGGGAGATTCATATATTCTATTCACGGAAATGGAATTTATGGAAAGATTACTGAACTTGAAGTCAAACAAAATATGTAGAAAATGAAGCAATGCCCATATGTATGTATTGTTCTATTTCAGTGACAACGCCGTTTTGATTTTGGTGAAAAAGATCAAGATCCGTGATCCCTTAAATAGAATATTCGTGATTACTTCCAGTGACAATTGTTCGGTCTATCTGATAGATAAGTAAAGCTCATATTCTTCCTATTTTTATTTTATAAATCAGTCAATCAGATAAAAGAATAAAGAACTAAACCTTACCTTACATGAGTCTTGTCTATCCATACCACGAAAAAAATAAATTTTATTTTTTTTTTAATCTAACTTTCTGGTTTAAATCATTGATGATTCCATTGGAAAAGAAAAGAAACATGGATTTATCTCGCCTATCATGATTAAATTCGTGTCTCTTTAATCAATGATATATCCACTCAAAATTTTTACCTATTTGTTTCGTTATGATTCCGACGACTTGTTATTTATTAGGGACCCAATTTTTTCTTTACTGGAAAACTTTATTAAAATAATGATGTCAAAATTTTTTTAATTAAACATTTTTAATGATTCTTTATCATTCCTCAGTACTCGAAGAAGTATGAGATTGGCGAATCTATCCTATCGAGTCACTTCTGGGCTTTCCGGGTCATTGGACTAGCTTATTTCATTAATGACTTATATTCATTCTGTTCCGGTATTGGGAATCTAATTAAACCCTTTCCTTTTTAGTTTATTTTTTCAAATTAAAAAAAGAATTGTATCTTTCATGAGTGCTTGTCTTGAACAATCTGTTGAAGATGCAGATTAGAGAAGAACTTGTTTAGTCGTCTTCTTTATAAAATTTAGAATATAAAATAAATAAAATGTTTCATTCATACGATAAAAATAAAATATGGGGTTAAATTTAATTCTTGCTGAGACTTTTCCAGAAAACGAAAACTTAGTCCATATAGAAAAATAAAAAAACTATAAATTACTATGTACCGATTGAGCCAATGACTATTCATGATTCCATATTGAATCAATTCCATACCGGTTCCAAATTAGAGGAATGTTATGGTAAAACTTCGTTTGAAACGATGTGGTAGAAAGCAACGTGCGACTTGAAGGACATAATCGGCTGTGGATTCTTACATCCACCATTTAATATAGGAATGAAGGTGCTCTTGTCTCGACATCGTTTGTTCTGTTCCGCTATAACCCTCATTTTTTGTTGGGTTGTAAATAGTACATGATGGAGCTCGAGCAGAAATGACTCATTTATCAGGAGCAAGGATCTAGGGTTAGTGCCAATCAATAAGTTGGAACAACTTCGTAAGTATATCTTCGATATAGAAATCGAACGGATCCAATTCGAACAAGTTTAAAGTCCAAAAGTAAAATTTGTTGGAATTGGTAAAACCATTTTATTTCTTTCGATCAAAAGTGTATCACGCGGAAATCAACCATTCGTATGATTCTTCGATAGAAAGAAATCACAAAAGGGATGTTGCTGCCATTTTGAAACGATTAAGGATCACCGAAGCAATGTCTAAACCCAATGATTCAAAGTAAAGATAAAGGATCCTGGAACAAGAAAACACCATTTTCAATTGTCTCAACAACTGGATTAGAATGAAGAATAAAAATAGATTCTAAACTAGACAAACAAAAGGGGTTAGAGATCGCTCAATAAATTAAATGCCGGGGGATTTTCCTTTCAGCCCTTTGAGAATTATCCAACTTGAGTTATGAGTATGAATTATTTGGAAGAATAAAAAAAAACTACTCAAATCATAGTTTAATTGATTTGATGATTTTATGGATCCATTTGCCATTCTATACATGTACATAAATTCGAATCATTCTTTCTCGAGCCGTATGAGGAGAAAACCTCCTATACGTTTCTAGGGGGGGATTGTTCATCTACACATCTATCCCAATGAGCCATCTATCGAATCGTTGCAATTGATATTCGATCTCGAAGAGAAGGAAGAGACCTTCGTAAAGTGGGTTTTTACGATCCGATAAAGAATAAAACTTATTCAAACGTCCCCTCTATTCTATATTTCCTTGAAAAAGGGGCTCAACCTACAGTAACTGTTCATGATATTTCAAAGAAGGCAGAGATTTTTAAGGAACTTCGTATTAATCAAACGAAATAAAATTTATGAAATAAAAAAGGTGGTGATTTATATCTAACTTTGTATAATTTTTTCTACTTCTACTATTTATTACTCCCCGTTTTTCTTGCTTTATTCATACCTATTTATTATTGTATTGCTCTCATATGATCCCATATTCTATACTATAACGACAAAAATATCTTTTATTGATATATTTTTATGAGACGAATAGAAAGAAAAAGCTCAAGTGAATAGATTAAATAACTGGATTTATAAATATAAAATTATGGCATTATCCTCAATTGGGTGAGTTTCGTTGGAACTATATCAACAAACAAACAAGGGATCAAGCTTGCTTATTGTACCTCTATTGAATAAACTCGAGATTTTTTCCTAGTTATTCCTTATTTATTCCTACATCGACGCCTTTTTTTATATCTATGTATATTATCTATGTATGTAGTGCCAATCCAACACAAGTCCTTATTTTTTTATTTATTTAACATTGAAATTTAAATTCAATTGAATTTATTTTGTTTTATCAATTGTATTCTTTTCTCAACATTCATATTGACAATAGTGTATCGAACAAATATAATTCGATCGTGGATAAATAGATCCATTGCCCTCCGTTCCATAAGTTTGGTTTTTAATTTACTTCATTCCAATAATGGGTTCGTTGGATTCGATGTGACACAAGAAGTTTCTTTTAAATGATGAAAAAAAATAAAAAAAGGGTGGTCTATCAATTTTTATACTTATTTATCTTTATCTGTAGATTTCTTGTATTTTTATTTGATCTGTTTATTTTTGTTTTTTGTTCATAATCGATTCGATCATAAATTTTTTTTTATTTGTTGTTAGTTCAATGTTTTAATTGAGTTGTGCAATCCAATCTCTTTATTTATTTTAATTCCGATCGTATCTAGACACCATAATTCTTCGGGTTGCTAACTCAACGGTAGAGTACTCGGCTTTTAAGTGCGGCTAGGATCTTTTACACATTTGGATGAAGCAAGGGATTCGTCCATACCCTCGGTAGAGTTTGTAAGACCACGACTGATCCTGAAAAAGAATGAATGGAAAAAACAGCATGTCGTATTAATGGAGAACTCTGCGAAGACTTCATTCTCGCTGGATCGATAGAAAATCTTGTTTTAACTCTCGGAACAGGACAAAATCAGTTCACAGTTGGGTCGAGTGAATAAATGGATAGATCCCCATGGCTCCAATTATAGGGAAACAAAAAGCAACGAGCTTTCGTTCTTTTCTTAATTTGAATGATTACCCGATCTAATTAGACGTTAAAAATATATTAGTGCCTGATGCGGGAAAGGGTTCTCCCATGAGTGGAGATTATTAATTTTTTTTTTAATGAATCCTAACTATTAATTATTCTCCATTATGATGGAGTAGAGATGAATGTGTAGAAGAAGCGGTATATTGATAAAGATCATTTTTTCCAAAATCAAAAGAGCGATCGCATTGCAAACATAAAGGATTTCTAACCATCTCGGTATCCTATAACGAACACAAACCAATTGGATGGAAAAAGGGAGGATAGAGAATCCGTTTATTAGATTAGTATACCTGTGTTCGAGGTATTCATTTTTTATTACTATATACCTTGTTTTGATTGTATCGCACTATGTATTTATTTCATAACCCAAGAAATTCCTGTTAAAATAGAATTTAAAATGAAGGAATTACAAGGATATTTAGAAATATATAGATCTCGTCAACAAGATTTCCTATATCCACTTCTCTTTCAGGAGTATATTTATGTACTTGCTCACGATCATGGTTTAAATAGATTGATTCTTTACGAATCTATGGAAAATTTAGGTTATGACAATAAATCCAGTTCATTAGTTGTGAAACGTTTAATTGCTCGAATGTATCAACAGAATCATTTGATTATTTCGGCTAATAATTCTAACCAAAATAAATTTGTTGGACACAACAAGGATTTTTATTCTCAAATGATATTAGAGGGATTTGCGGTCATTGTGGAAATTCCATTTTCACTACGATTCGTATCTTCACTAGAAGGGAAAGAAATATTAGAATCTCATAATTTACGATCAATTCATTCAATATTTCCTTTTTTAGAGGACACATTATCACATTTAAATTATGTGTCAGATATACTAATACCCCACCCCATCCATCTGGAAATCTTGGTTCAAAGCCTTCGCTGCTGGGTACAAGATGCCCCTTCTTTGCATTTATTGCGATTCTTTCTCCACGAGTATCATAATTGGAATAATTTTATTTCTCCAAAGAAATCAATTTTTATTTTTTCAAAAAAAAATAAAAGATTCTTCTTGTTCCTATATAATTCTTATGTCTATGAATGTGAATCCATATTCGTTTTTCTCTGTAAACAATCTTCTCATTTACGATCAACATCTTCTGGAGCCCTTCTTGAGCGAACACATTTCTATGTAAAAATAGAGGATCTTGTAATAGTCTTTCGTAATGATTTTCAGACCATCCTATGGTTGTTCAAGGATCCTTTGATGCATTATGTCAGATATCAAGGAAAATCAATTCTGGCTTCAAAGGGGACTCCTCTTCTGATGAATAAATGGAAATATTACCTTGTAAATTTCTGGCAATGTAATTTTTACTTAT